TGAACAGGCGAATACAAAAGGAATTCAAGTACAAATTGCAGGACGTATCGACGGAAAAGAAATTGCACGTGTTGAATGGATCAGAGAAGGCAGAGTTCCTTTACAAACAATTGAAGCTAAAATTGATTATTGTTCCTATACAGTTCGAACTATTTATGGGGTCTTAGGAATAAAAATTTGGATATTCGTAGACGAAGAATAAAAAAACTTTATTTGTCTTTACATTTTATCCAACGATAAAAAACGAAAACTATGTAGTATAACACTATACAGTAATAAAAAAAATTGCAGTCTTCTTTTTTATGTTTAAGAAAAAAACCAGCAATTCTATAAGGTTGAATAAAAATTTCCATCAAAACTCCTTTGATATAATTGCTATGCTTAGTGTGTGACTCGTTGGTTTAGGATTCGATTAGATTAAAAAAAAAAAAAAAAGAAAAAATAACTTACCTATAAGAGCAGCTAATAACTATAGCATTAATAAATAACCTAAGCAACTCATTGCTTCGCATTATCTGGATCCAAAAAAATCAGTCAAGATATGATAGGCTGATCATATCATTGTAGCAACTGAATAAAAAAAAAAAGAATAAAGAAAGTATGATTATTAAGTTATGAAAGGTAATCGAAAAGTATGCGGATAAATGGAAGGATGAAAGAAAGAGAGAAAAAATTGAATATTAATGATATATGATTCCAATTTAGAAAGTCTATGAGGTCGCTGTAAGGAAAGCAATGTAATAAAGCATCAATACAGATTCATTCATAATAATTAGATAAATCTGTTCCGAAAACAAAAAATTAAGAGCCTTGAGCCAATAAACACTGAGAAAATTGACTCAAAAACAAATTAAAAAATGAAATTCAAAATTTCATGTAAGAGCTCCATTGTAGAATTCGGGCCTAATGATTAATCAAGAAGCGATGGGAACGGCGGAACCCATGAATATAGAGGATTCTAATGAAAAACAAATCTTAGTAATTCATTGGACAGGATGGCGGAATAAACCAGAAACTTTATTATCTATTCTGATTTTGATTCTGAGACCTCATGGGATAAACATCAAACTTAAATAGATATTGAAAGAGTGAATATTCGCCGGCGAATATTTTTTTTTTTTTTTTTTTTCAAATAAAAAAAAGTAATAAAATACGAAAAAAAAATGAAAAAGATAAAAGAAAATAAGGATTTGTTAGAATATTCTAACTCTAACAAAAACTACATTCGAGATGATGATATTACGTTATTTTTAAATAAATATAAATAGAATTCATCTTGGATTCCATTTCGAAAAAGACCTACACAAATTTAGAAGAGATCAGATGACTAAAAAAAAAATACCATGATTAATAGGCTTAATCATTAACTACATCTATATCTTAATACAAGCTTTTTTAGTCCTTTTATTCGCGAGGAGCTGGATGAGAAGAAACTCTCACGTTCAGTTCTGTAGTAGAGATGGAATTTCTAATTTAGAAAAAACCCATCAACTATAACCCAAAAAGAACCAGATTTCGTAAACAACATCGAGGAAGACTAAAAGGAATAGCTTCTCGTGGGAATCGTATTTGTTTTGGCAGATATGCTCTTCAAACACTTGAACCCGCTTGGATCACATCTAGACAAATAGAAGCAGGGCGACGAGCAATGACACGAAATGTACGACGTGGTGGAAAAATTTGGGTACGTATATTTCCAGACAAACCAGTTACAGTAAGACCCGCGGAAACGCGTATGGGTTCTGGGAAAGGATCCCCAGAGTATTGGGTAGCTGTGGTTAAACCAGGTAAAATCCTTTATGAAATGGGTGGTGTACCCGAAAATATAGCCAGAAAAGCTATTTCAATAGCGGCATCAAAAATGCCTATAAAAACCCAATTCATTATTTCTGAATAGGAAGATAGAATGAAAAAGCTAAATAACATTTAAGGATAAAAAGATTATAAGTTTTCTTTTTTTGACAAACAATATTTTTTTACTTCGTCCTTTGCATTAAAAGAAGAGATACAAAAAAATGATATGATTCAACCACAAACCTATTTGAATGTAGCAGACAACAGCGGGGCTCGAGAATTGATGTGTATTCGAATAATAGGAGCTAGTAATCGCCGATATGCTCATATTGGTGACGTTATTGTTGCTGTAATCAAGGAAGCAATACCAAATACTCCTCTAGAAAGATCAGAAGTGATCAGAGCTGTAATTGTACGTACTTGTAAAGAACTCAAACGTAACAATGGGACGATAATACGATATGATGACAATGCCGCAGTTGTCATTGATCAAGAAGGAAATCCAAAAGGAACTCGAGTTTTTGGGGCGATCCCACGGGAATTGAGACAATTAAACTTTACTAAAATAGTTTCATTAGCTCCTGAAGTATTATAAGACCTAAATATCGATAGTTAGTATAGGATAGGATTAAAAAAATGGTATTGAAATAAAATTAATTAATAGATTGTGTATCACGCATATACCCTTAATAATAAAATATTAATAATTTAATTCATATATTAATATATAATTTGTCTATATCTATATATAAATAAAAGAAAAAGAACATGTTGATTATATCAAAATTGTAGAACAATAAGGAATTTTAACTTATCATGGGGAAAGACACTATTGCTGATATAATAACCTCGATACGAAATGCTGACATGAATAGAAAAGTAACGGTTCGGATAGGATCGACTAACATCACCGAAAGCATTGTTAAAATACTTTTACGAGAGGGTTTTATCGAAAACGTAAGGAAACATCGCGAAAACAACCAATATTTTTTGATTTTAACCCTAAGACATAGACGAAATAAGAAAGAATCCTATAAAACTATTTTAAATTTAAAGAGAATAAGTCGACCGGGTCTACGAATCTATTCTAACTCTCAACGAATTCCACGAATTTTAGGCGGAATAGGAATTGTAATCCTTTCCACTTCTCAAGGTATAATGACAGACCGAGAAGCTCGACTAAAAAGAATCGGCGGAGAAATTTTGTGTTATATATGGTAATCCTTCTAATATCAAAATTGGATATCCGGAACTTACCATTTGTGAAAAAAAAGGGGGTTGTGTAATACCACCCCTGCTAAAAAAGTTTAGAATGTTTTACCTCGAATGAAATTAAAGAAAAAAATGAATTAATTAAAGTTTTCTTTCTGAATCACTTCCGAACGGCATGGTTCGATTTTGTTTAGATACTAAAGATTTGTTTGATTTTAGGTCATGCTTCTGTGAAAGGATTCGACATATTTTTGTATAGGTATACCTATAGGAGAAAGGGTAATAATTTTAGTAAGTTCTTAGGTATAAGTTAAACAGGGGACAGCCATTTTCGAGACTCCATAACAAGGATTCAAACGAGTAAGTGATTTTTTCAATTTCAACATTCCTTTCACGAAGATACAATTCAAGATTCAAAAATATCAAGAAACCTTTTTTTCGTCCAACAATAAGTATATTCAGAGAATTAAGGAATAACAACTATGAAAATAAGGGCTTCCGTTCGTAAAATTTGTGAAAAGTGTCGACTAATCCGTAGGAGGGGACGAATTATAGTAATTTGTTCCAACCCGAGGCATAAACAAAGACAAGGATAATCTTACTAAAGGGAATAAAGGAAAGTAAAAGGCACTTCCACGGAGCTGGCAAAAAAAAAAGGTCCGTTTTGACATGAAATGGATATATCCATATATTTCTTGTGAAATGAAAAAATATGGCAAAACCTATATTAAGAATTGGTTCACGTAAAAATACACGTAGTGGTTCACGTAAAAATGTACGTAGAATACCAAAGGGAGTTATTCATGTTCAAGCAAGTTTCAACAATACCATTGTGACCGTTACAGATGTACGGGGTCGGGTGATTTCTTGGTCCTCCGCAGGTACTTGTGGATTCAGGGGTACAAGAAGAGGAACACCTTTTGCTGCTCAAACCGCAGCAGGAAATGCTATTCGAGCAGTAGTGGATCAAGGTATGCAACGAGCTGAAGTAAGGATAAAAGGCCCTGGACTGGGAAGAGATGCAGCATTACGAGCTATTCGTAGAAGCGGTATACTTTTAAGTTTCGTACGAGATGTAACCCCTATGCCACATAATGGTTGTAGACCCCCTAAAAAAAGACGTGTATAGAACTAAATAAAGGCCGAAAGGGGTGTCAAGAGAAATAAACCATTCAATGATCTGATCAAATAAAATTACTATGGTTCGAGAGAAAGTCAAAGTATCTACTCGGACACTACAGTGGAAGTGTGTTGAATCAAGAAGAGACAGTAAGCGTCTTTATTATGGACGCTTTATTCTGTCTCCACTTATGAAAGGTCAAGCCGACACAATAGGCATTGCGATGCGAAGAGCTTTACTTGGCGAAATAGAAGGAACATGTATTACACGTGCAAAATCTGAGAACATAGCACATGACTATTCTAACATAGTAGGTATTCAAGAATCAGTACATGAAATTTTAATGAATTTGAACGAGATTGTATTAAGAAGTAATCTATATGGAACGCGCAACGCGCTTATTTGTGTCCAAGGTCCCGGATATATAACTGCTCGAGACATAATTTTACCGCCCTCTGTGGAAATCATTGATAATACACAGCATATAGCTACCTTAACGGAACCAATAGATTTGTGTATTGGATTAAAAATCGAGAGGAATCGCGGATATAGTCTAAAAATGTCAAATAACTTTGAAGACCGAAGTTATCCTATAGATGCTGTATTCATGCCTGTTCAAAACGTGAATCATAGTATTCATTCTTATGGGAATGGGAATGAAAAACAAGAGATTCTTTTTCTAGAAATATGGACAAATGGAAGTTTAACTCCTAAAGAAGCACTTCATGAAGCCTCCCGGAATTTGATTAATTTATTTATTCCTTTTCTACATGTAGAAGAAGAAACGTTCTATTTAGAGAACAATCAACATCAAGTTACTTTACCCCTTTTTCCTTTTCATAATAGATTAGTTAACCTAAGAAAAAAAAAAAAA